AAGTAATTCGTGAGATCGTGCACCTTTCTTTCCCAGTTATGAAGAAAAAATAAATCAAATTAAAGTGCAGTTGGTTGGATCCAGCCTATTATTGAAATAAACAACTCGCACACACTCCCTTTCCAAAAAAGATCAATACACCCAGTACTACACTTAGATTTATTGGATTTGTTGCTAAAATATCGGTATTAAATCCAAAACCCCCGGCGGATGGCCAGTGACCCAAGGAAACGAAGGAATCCGTTACATTTTTCATATGATCTCCTCTTATAGATAGGACTAACAAAATTGAATATAGCTCTTTTTGTATTACCTTACCCCTTTTTTATTAATTTCCTTATTTATCAATTGATTTCTTTATTTCAATTCAAGTTCCCAATCAGAAAGAAAATACTTAAATTAAACTTAAGTAGTTTAGTATTAGGTTCCAGGTCTCATGTCAATTGCTAAATACCGCATTTGTTGCAAGGCTTCCTAACCTAAAAACAAAAGGGTTTCCGTTGGACTAAGAGCGGGAAGGAAGAAAGCGAGTGGATCTGCCAATTCCTGATCCTCAAATTAGTCCTTCCCATGGGGAGTATTGTCTCAACGAATAATTGAAAATTATTTTATTGTAGGAGTTAAATCTTGATATAATTTGAAAAAGCAAGCGACAAAACCCAGGTAATACAATAAGAAAAAAAACTTTCACATTTCTAGGATTAACCTAAACAAAAGGATTTGCAAATAAAAGTGCTAATGCCACGACCAGTCCATAAATTGTTAAAGCTTCCATAAAAGCCAGACTTAGCAATAAAGTACCTCGTATTTTACCCTCTGCCTCTGGTTGTCTCGCGATACCTTCTACGGCTTGTCCTGCAGCAGTACCTTGACCAACTCCAGGTCCAATAGAAGCCAGCCCTACGGCCAATCCAGCAGCAATAACGGAAGCGGCAGAAATCAGTGGATTCATGGTAAGCTCCTCACAAAAATAAAGAAATGGTTAATGATACAATCAACCAATGAATTCTGACTTATTATTCCTTCCATTACTAAAGTCGATCCGGTCGAAATAGCTAAGACCTACGAATTAAAGTAATGAGATTGTTAAATCATCAGAACTACTTCGATATTTAATTTTATATTCCTATCCATGGAGTCTTTATCAATCCATAAGGCTCTAATTCTTTTATTTCTTTATTCCGAGCCATTTTTTCAATTCCATTATTTCAATTCTTCACGCTTTCTCTTCTATATACCATGCCCAATTTCGTCTGTTTATTCATTCGTTCCAGACGAAACAGAAAGACTTATATGGAAACCCCCATCTAAATTCACGGTGTGGTAGGTAGGAAAAGAAATAAGAAAAGAAATAAAATATGAATTGTTTCTATATAACTAGTAAATATCTAATATCACATATACATGTCTTTCTTCCATACCGTAAACCAAACATTTGGATTTTCTATTCACTCGGATTCTGGAATTTTTCTTTGAAACATGCATAAGAATTGGTTTATAGCCATTACATATACTTAGGTTGACCCCCTAACTCTTTTTTTTTTTTGAATCTCTTTCCTTTTTTTTTACAATTCCAAAATATCGTAATCTTTTTTACTACTACTCTAGATCGTATATACTATATTTGTATCTATTTTCTGTTCCAAAATAGTTTATCCGAACCGTCCATACACTGTATTGGGAAAAGCTAAAAAAAAGATTTTGTTTGAAAGCTAGTCAATGATGACCCTCCATGGATTCACCTATATAAGCCGCAGCTAAAGTTGCAAAAATAAGAGCTTGAATACCACTTGTAAATAATCCAAGGAACATGACAGGTATAGGAACTACTGAAGGTACTAAAGAAACAAGAACAACAACTACCAATTCATCAGCCAATATATTACCAAAAAGTCGAAAACTTAGTGATAGGGGTTTTGTAAAATCTTCTAGGATGTTAATAGGTAAAAGGATTGGAGTTGGTTGAATGTATTTACCGAAATAACCCAATCCCTTTTTTGTAAGACCCGCATAGAAATATGCCATTGACGTCGGTAAAGCTAAAGCAACAGTAGTATTTATATCATTCGTGGGTGCGGCTAACTCCCCGTGGGGTAACTGTAAGATTTTCCGAGGTAAAAGAGCCCCTGACCAGTTAGAAACAAAAATAAATAAGAACATAGTCCCAATAAAGGGCACCCAAGGACCATATTCTTCTCCAATTTGAGTTTTACTCAAGTCCCGAATGAATTCAAGGACATATTCGAAGAAATTCTGACCGTCAGTAGGAATGGTTTGTGGATTTCGAACAGCTATAGCGGCTGAACCTAGTAAGATAGCCATTACAACCCAAGAAGTAATAAGTACTTGGGCATGTACCTGGAAACCTCCGATTTGCCAATAGAAATGTTGGCCTACCTCCACACCGGATATATCGTATAGCCCCTTTAGTGTGTTGATGGAACATGGTAGAACATTCATATTAACCTCTGACAGAACTAGAACTCAAAAAAGGAATTAT